AAGAGAAGACCAAAAGGAGCAGAAGGCACTCAGTTGTTTATGTGAAATCAAGGAGCAAGAGGTTACACTTTTACACTTTCCCGAAGAGAGCTCGAAGCAATAAGATGAAAGATGGGATAAGATGCTAGCCTTAGCGCAGAAGATCAATCATTGAGCCTTAGGCCACTACCGAACAGCAATGGAGGATCATAACACTTGAGAGATGATCCCTACTTGAAAAGGCGGAGACTGTTGCGACAAATCGAGTTTCAAAAGCCCATTTATCAATCCAATTTTCAGGCACACCAGTCAAAGAGCCATCGGACCCATGAAAGTCCCCTTTTTTTACTAATATACACGGCCTTTGCCAGGATGTCTTTCATCAAGCAAAAGAGGGTAAGTTGTTCGCTTCTAGAACGCTCAGCCTTGTGTCAGAAAGAGAGTGAGGGAGGGCACATTCCAGCTAAGATGAGTTAAATCTTTTTGGCTAAAGTAGCCGAAGTTCCAGTGCCATTTGAGTTTTAGTTTGAGCCCCAAAGCATAGTTACCGGGGAATTATATAGCGAAACAAAAAACCTAGTTAGGTACGAAAGAGCTGACAAAATAGCTAAAAGCTATTCTATTTTTGGGAGGGCTTTTTCGGGTCGAACGGGCAATCGGATTAGGCCAGGAAGAGAGGGTCTTCTTTACCTTCAACAACATCAGCTTGCAGAAGACCTAAAAACCCTCCTCAACCACTTTGTGAACCTTTCTCGCTAGAGTAACGAGTGGGATAACATGTGCTTTTAGGAAAGACGGAAAGCGGAACTTCTAGCTTGGCTAGGGGGAAGAGCTAGCTGCCATCTTGGTTCAGTCCGAAAGCACAGAAGATACTCATTCCTTTGGTCCCCATCTACGCCTGTGTGACCTTATGTTTTCATATTGATGTGTATGTGTTCCGGTCCTTCCCGCTCATCCAGCTTCTACAAGCGGAGAATTCGTTATAGCGTAGGGGTGGAAGAGTGCCCGCTAGAATCTTCTTTCACAATTTCTTTAAAAAGCTTGTGTCAAAGTCCTCTCGTCTACCGATCCGGGACAAAAGCCCTATGTTTACCGATCTCTCTCGTTCGACTTTAGCTATCCGTCCGATCACTTTCAGAGAATCTGTCCAGCTTGAGGAATAGAAATTGGATGTTGATATGCCCGGGCACTCCAATGATTGATTGTGCAGCTCTCTTCTATTAGCGACTAAGAGAAAAAGGGCACACGGACCGTACTCGATTGATAAGCCAGCCCTCTACACTATGGATTGTTGGTCCCCCCGCCCTATAGAATGAATAAGGGGAAGGCAGTAGTGGAGTAACGGGTTTTTGCGAAGCGAAAGGATCCGCCTCTTCTTTGTTGGTACTTGATTATAGCTTATATCTCACATTTCGTTGTGGAGAAATCAAGGGTTTGACTCTCTAGCCCTGCTGCTCTTGAAGAGGAAAGCATATGACGTACTGTCACCTCCCATTCTCTGATGACTCTCAAAGGAAAAAAGAGGTAAGCGTAAGCCCGGGAAAAGCCCTCTTAGTTAACTGCCGCCGGTGCTACTTCCTTACTTAGTCAAAGACCCTGATCTATTCATTCAAGAAAAAAAAGAAGATAGTGATTTGGCTAACCTAAGGTACCTTCCCAATCGAAGTGCGTGACACATAAATGCCGATTCCATAAGCTTATTTCACTCATTGCTCTTAGTGGAATGGAAGAAATCCCTCAAAGTCCCTCAAATGCGGCTGCCTTGAACGAATCCCATTCGTAGTTCTGAATAAACCTCCTAAGTCAATCCGGACGGGATAACTTCAAAAGGATCATGCCGAGTTCCAGAAAGATTCTTTTTTCATCAAAGACCGAGGACTCCCAACATCTGTCTCGCTTCCAAACCAAAGGAGCCTCCCTGTTCTATAAAAGGCTTTCGAAAAGCCATTGCCAAAAGTGCTTTCACCTACCTACTAGCTAGGGGCACAAGCCGGGAACCTAACCGGTGAAAGAGTCAGAGCCTTTCCGAATCCGAACTAGGGATCAGATCAACCTAAAGCAAGCACCATCAGTTGTGGATGAATCCACAAAGTCTTTATACTTAGCTCGTCAAGCGAAGTAGCTATCAACGGCTTTAGCATGACAACTATAACATCAAGCCATGGTAAACTGCCAAAGCTTCTACTGTAGTGTAGCACCTGGGTTCAGCCTTCTCCTTGCCGAGTTTCATCGCCCGCAGCGTGTTCAATTGGAAAGTCTGGCAAAGGCGCTGACTAGCCCTGCTCAATAAGGATGTAGGGTCTCTTGAGCATTTATCTTTCCTATCTCGTCCTTACGCTATCCATAAGGTTGACCTAGCCCTCTCTTCTCTCTCTTTGTTCACGCGAAGATTCCTTTCCTAGCCTGTTCTGCTTCGTCTTCTGTATTTGAAGATGAGGGATAAACGGTTCGGGATAAAGGGATCTCTTGGTTAGGCGTCTGCCTATGCGGACGGGGATTCGGGCAATGAGGATTTTTATTAGGATGAAAGAGCGAAGGAGGATTCTACCTGCTATTATTTATTCATAACAGGCGCTAACCAATCCCAGGCCATGAGTGTCAAGCCAATCGGGTGGGAGTGACTAATCGGCAAGGAGACAAAACTATGACCGGTAGCTATCCCCTTCCCCTTCTATTCTTGATTGGAGAAGCAAGATCGTAGCATAGAAAGTCTTGCTTACTATCTACTCTTAGATGGAGGAGGTTGAAGCAACTAGGTAGTAGCCTAAGCGCTAAGAAGCTATTGGCCTATATGCTTAACACATGCAGAATGGACGACTCTTTGAGATTCTGTAAGTGACTTAGTGCTTTCTCAGAAGAAAGAAGGTCCCAAAGTACGCGGCGTTCAGAACCAGTCTAGAAGTGCATGAATTAGAAAGACGGAAAAAAGATGAAGAAATTATATTATCACAGGCTTTCCTTTTCCTTTCCTACTTACCAATGGAACTAGCTGTAAGGACACTAAGAGATAGTGAAATAGTCCTCCATAAGCGCCTAAAAAGTCTTCCTGCAAAGCTTCTTAAGTAAGGATATCATTAGCTAGAGCCCCCGCAGAGAAATCTATATTACTATTGAAGGGGTAAGGAATTGAGCGTAACCTTTCTCTCACTCGATGATGGGGAACTCCTAATGCCTGTAGGGGCTTACCCTGAGACTGATACTCCACCTCTATCTGCAACTCCCACTGAAGGGAAAGAAGAATCAAGGGTATAAGCAAAGGAAACTCTTACTACTCCATCGAAGATTTTCGTGAGATGGCAGTGATCTTTAGCTGGTCATGGACATAAGATGCTCTTTTCCTCGGAGCCGTCGATCTCGATAGAAGGAGGTTGAAAGCGGCATTCCTTCCAAATGTTTCGGGGGCAAGACAGGCATTGGATCCTGTTGATTCCACAGTCGATTCTCTAACAGCAAAAGCTAGGCCTTCAACTACCGTTCGTGCCAAGGAAAGAAGTCCAAAAGCAGGGGATCTTGCTAAGAGCTCCTCTTCCGCGGTAATCCCGCATCTCTTCTTTTAAACAAAAGAGTAAATTGCCCACTCAAGCTTTCAAAGAGCGGAGTCGTTGTCGTGAACAGGATTCTTCCTACCCTTGGGAAGTAGGCTAGCAGCAATCAATAGCTTTTATCTCATCGCCATTTATCGCCTGGTCCGGGGATTGACCCTACGGCTATGGCTATTGCGCTTATAAATTCAACTTCAAATTCAAAGAACAGATTCTTTGCATCTATTCTAAGAGCTGATATGGCATCCAATCTAGCACCCTCTTTTCTTCCTTCAAAGCTTCAATCTTTCACGACCGACTTCCAGTAGCCAGTATCGTAATTCATTCTTCTCCTTGCTGACTTTGCGGGCTAATTCGGCTATTAAGCCTTTCGACTGGTATGAGTTCCTAAAGCAGTTAACCGTGTATGAGCTTCCCCCTTGCTTTCCTGGCTTGGCCACTAGCAAGAACAGCGACCGACTCTACTTAATCAACTGCTGCCATTTCCTTTGCTATCGGGGAGAAACTCCTAACTAAATAAATAGGCAATTCGTAATGCTCTCTTCCTTTCCTCTTCTGCTCTTCCTGTCCCTTTCAATTGGTCTGTCGTACTCTCCTCTATCGAGAATTGCTTTCTCGCAACTGTCCTGTGGAAAAGGGATGCCGCTCTTCTGGTAGCCGTTGTTTGCTTCATCGCTTTCAGTATCCTTTGCTTGGTTAATTTCTTTCCGCTCTACTGACTTTGACTACTTTACTAACTAATAAGATAAGGCTAGCAATCGCTCGTTTTTCTTATTAGTACGATAGGTGGGTAATCTCTTCTGTTATGAGTGAATCTCTATGGCTTATTTCTTTTCTATTTTTCGTAGGCCTCTTTTCTGTAGCAATCAGCCCTCTTCAAGCGATCTTCTATAGGAGAGCCTATATGAAGCAAGGAAGTAGGCCTAGCAGAGTAAGCATTCCCTCTATCAGTCTAGCACTCTAGTCTTTATGGCGCAATCAGTTAATCAATTGGAGAATGGGGGCTTGGGATATTGAATCCACACTGAGACTTGAGCAATCGGGCTTTCCGTCCACCTTGTTATACTCTTCGGCAATAGAGATGAGAGATGCTAGAACCAGGCAAGGCGCGGGAAGAGAATGCGAGATTGAATAAGCCGCCCTATTCCTTGGATGGGACGGACAAGCTATAGCTATAGATAGAGTGGCAAGGAGAGATGCGTTATAGGACACAGGTGGCAATAGAGATCTTCCTATATGACTCGGAAAGTGAAGGAGAGAAGCTAGAGCTAGATCTATGCCTATGAGAAGCCTCTATGAGTAGATTAGACTATGCCAGGTACAGTGAAAGTCTTTATGAGCAGCATACCAGTGACAGCCCTTACGACAGATTGATTGAGAAAGTGGGATTCCCGATGACCGAAGAAAGGCAGAAAAACTAAGAGATGGAGGGATGGGGATATTGAAAGTCCAGGATTCCTACTTCTTGTTTTGCTAATCACAGCGATTTACTTCGATAGCAAAACAAGTAAGGGTGGTCTATGATCAGGGAATTCCTTTACTTTAAAAGTGAAGTCCTTTGATGCGCGAGGAACTGTCTGAAAGTGAAAGGCATCATTGGTAGGCGGCCAAGCGAACATTCCTGTGTGATTGGGGATAGGTAGGCGCAGTGAATCGGTAATCGGGCAATTCGTTAAACGATATCTGTATAATGAGTACCTCTTCTGAAGCCATACCGCTCTTCTGTTGTCTTCTGGTAAAGCGCTTTAGTCAGGTCGGAAGATTTGAGTATACAACTCTCAATGGATAATAGGAGACCACAAGGTGTATCATCAAAAAGGGCGGCGCCGGGCAAGTCCAGTGGTCATACCGACAAAGCATAAGAATGTGAAGTACAGAAGGAATCTTTGACAATCAACTATGGGGTACTCCGAGCCAACCACCAGCCCTAGTAGGGGCTCGCTGCCTATGCCAAATGATCCTTCTTTGGTACTACCTTCCTGGCTAGTCTTGCCTATGGAAATGAATAGTCAAACCAACAAGACCATGAAAACTTTCGTTTGTTGGGCATACTTCTGTATCAAAATGGGACTTGCGCTTTCTTGTGAGTGAGGACAACTTCCCTTTCGCTGAACGGAATCAATAGAATTTCTTGGTGACCGGACACCACTGCTTAAGAGGGATTGCCAATAGAGGTATAAACTCCCAGGGTAAGACTTCTCACTAGGTAAGTTCCCCCTTATCTTTTTTCAATGCTTTGGGGATCGGGCACAACAAGAAGGAGCTCCGCGTTTTTCCCTAGCGCATACTAAAGCAGAGTAGACTGATCGGACGACATGCGCATCAGAGCAATAGAATGGATTTCACATCGATAGCAATCAAGTCCTTGTCTTTCTCTGTATCGGTAGTAGCATCAGCCTCATTGCCCGGCATGGCTTGATAGTGGTATAAGGATTTCCCTGTAGGTGGTCCGCTTACTGTGCTATTTCAATGCTTCGGGGGACAAGATGTCGAAGGAACAAAGAGGACGAAGGTTCTTCGGCGCATATTCGTAGGATATGACACCGAACGAAAAGGATGGAGATGTTGCGACCCACCCGTAAAAGACATGTTTTGAAAAGATGGGGATTGGGGCTATTGATCCGGCAAGACGAGATGGAATTGCTATTGAGTCTTCGAGGCGCTGAAAGCCCTAAGATTGATCTGATTCCTCCCGGTCTTAGAGCCGGTAGATCAGATTGAATGAGGGATGGAAGGATGTTCCGGTATTCGAATTATCCGCTGGGCTACACGACGGTGGAAGTAGAGTGGCTGGAGCTCCTTCAAATCAATTATATTGGGACGAGTGACAATGGTTCACAGTCCGACTGCTAATTCAAGTTACCTTTCAAACAGACGAGATTCCGCATCTACTTATTTCGGGATGAAGACATGTCGGCCTTACGACTGCTAATTGAGGCCTAAGGTATAGCAGTAACTGTATTAAACGTACTAGCAATGACTTTTGAGGAATTATTGATTCAAAACTTTCTATCGCTACACCCCTTTTCAACTATCTCAAATAGCGCACTAGCCGTAAGAGCAAGAGGTGTCGAATACGGCCACTCATCCGCTGAGCTGGCCGAAAGAAGCAAGCAAAGAGTCTTACTCTAAAGAAAAAGCCTATTCCTATTCTAGCAATCCTGCAAACTATTAATCGAAGTACTTAGCACTCACCGCTACAATTGGCGGAAATTCATTGGCACTGCATCTATCCCAATGAATTTTTAGCTTGTTCCTTAGCCCTCTTCTTTAGCACTGGCTTACTCACAGGAAGCTGGCCTAGCAGATGACTCTTAGTTAGACTGGTACTAGTTAGGATATCACATAAGGGGAATTCCATTCTAGGAGTTCTCCAAAGCCCTATCCCATATAAAAGAGAAAAGCTATATTAACGCTCTAGCCCAAGAATAGATCTTATGGAAAGAAAAGAACGATCGTCAGCGGAGATCGCAATACGAAGTTTTTTAGACATAATCCCCGGCATCAGAGAATTCCAGGGATTTTCTCTATTTAAAGTAGGAGATAGCCGGGTATTCCCACAGAGAAGTCTTGCTCTGGCTTGCCCAAAGCGTTGAACATAGAGAATGTTGGTTGTCTTACACACTGGTGGAATTGAATTTGATTCCGCTTTAATTAATAGTAAGAGGGGAATTGAGGAAAATCTCCTTGTCCGTAGTTCCAGCGGATTCTCTTTTGTCTTGCAAACCCATTATTCTGTACTCCCCTATTCTTGAAAAGACCGCTATGCACCTTGACTTTTGGCTTTTCGTTCTTTCTGCTGCAGCTGTTTAGCTATATTCTTCTCCTTTTATTAGTCCCCATCGGGAAAGAAAGCTCTACAGTGAAAGGCTTCCTTGATTGGTACTACTGGCTTGTCCATCTACTGGGTGGGACTACTCCGACATATCCGGTGCTACGCCCCTATTATCCCGTCCTCGAGACTGAACTAAGGCACATCCCTTCTTTGCTTAGGGTTTGGTTCGGGTTCAGCTTCTGCCGCTGCTTCAGCCGGTCAAAATACCAGGCCGGGGCTTTCCTGCGGTTTCCTATATTGCAATGGCAAGCAAACGGAAGGTTTCCCTCTTTCGGGTATAGGCTTTCCCGGATTGGAAAGATTTTATACTGCCAGAGAAAAGCTATCTAACCCTGATATCCTTGGTACTGTCCCTGCTGAGAAAGATCCGGATTTCCCAGAGAGTGCTTTTCCGGTGCGGTGTAACCAACAACTCAAGGCTATCAAGGGAAGGAGTTGCAGGACCGGAGTTCTATCTCGGATCCACAGAATGACCAGTTTTTGTCTCGAAAACCGCTCTTAGGGCAGGTTCCACGTGGGATTGGATATCGAAGGTGCCTTCCGAGCATTTTGGATATGGAATCTGTATTGCCGGAAAGGTTCTCCCTGTCCCGGGCAACCTCTCTTCTTATAGGATTCATAGAGTGGAGTTTACCCCTAAGGTTGGATTCCACAGATCTAATCGGCGGAAAGAAGCACTGGCTAAGACTTTAATGGAGATGGGGCCTACAGGGCAATCAGATAGCAGATTCCCTTTTACTGTCTTCAATGTCTTGACTTTAGGAATGATTGACTGTAAGAGAAGGATAGAGACTTTCCTAAGAGGGTCTTATGTATTCTTTTAAGTCTTTCTTGTTTTACCGTCTTGCTTAGGAAAGACACATCTCCGTCCAGACAAGATCCTTAGATGATCCTTTCTGTACCGTATGTCCTGTCTTGAAGAACGTCTTCCCCGGTCCGAGGCAGGTCAACAATCGTGGAAGGCCCAGGATGGTCGCTATAACGTCTTTTTCGGCACGGTAACAAGGTCCAACGATGAATCTCACATGGAAGGCGGTTACTGTGCCTTAAACGACGTGATATAGGCTTTAAAGAGGGTTTCATGATGGATTGTGGGATAGCCTTCCCCTCGGACTTGAGATCCTTTCCCTGGCTGGCAGGCTGTCTTAAATAAAAGGAATGCACATAAAGACAAGACAGCTTAAGCTTCACTGAAAGGCACATAAAGACAGTCTCATGCTTGCTTGCTTTAACTGCTGAAAGGTAAGACTCTTGGGACTGATGTCTCTCTCTTTATTTGACAGGCATGCATGAAAGAGAAGACATACAATCAAAGACTCTTTCCCTAAGGCATTCTTTGAACAGATGTACATATATCTCTAAAGAGACTGTCTCTTGGGGCCGGCCATGACAAGTCTATAGAATAGATACTCTCTGTCTCAAGGAATTCCCCATCAACAAAGGTCGGGCATTTCATGGAATCTGTAAGGCAGGCTTTCACTCTTTCCAGGGCAAGCTCTCTTCAAAGACTTTCCCTTCCGGATAATGTCTTTGCTCTCTATGTGCTTGCTTAAAAGGCCAAGGGAAAAGAAGAAGAGAGGGAGGACTTTCCGGGGCCTCCGACCTCTTCGCTTTGGGCATATCTACCACTTGAGCTGCAGGACAGTAATTATTGCACTCCGATCTAAGTGACATTTTTATCAAACCCCGGGAAAAAAGGCATAGATTACCTCCGTGGGATACATAACATAAAAACCGGTATCATTCCGAGGCCTTTCCCTTTTGCATTTCCCATCCCTTGAATAGAGCCTATAGACATACCCATGTATATTCCCTATCTGCCCTTAAGGCCTTCTTGGGCGCCTTGCATGCCTCCCTTGGCCGAGGAAAGCATGTAAATGGGAAACTCCTCGTATAGCCGGGAAGAAAAGGAAGGGGAATCCAGGGTATGGAATCTCAAGGCTTTCCGAAGATCAAGGCACACGAGAACTTCCTGGTCCTTGACAGTCTCCGCAGGGAAATCCAAGGTATATTGAAGTTTATATTGCCCTTGGAAGGATGCTAACCTTTCCCTTTTCCCTTTTTCCTGTCTGTTGAGATACTCGGGCTTTTTGCCCTAAGGTCCTCTGTCCGACAAGAATCAAAGGTTAAAGGCATAGCTCCCATGACCGGGATAGGCAAGAGAGAGCATGCAATTACCTATAAACTCCTCGGGAACTTCGGAATGCCCTCTTTCCGTCTCGAAATCCGCTTCTTGGGCAGGCATATGAGAGATTGACCGTCAAGGATGGCTTCCCGGCGCTTTCCGTGCATCTTTAGTATTGAAAGCAGGGTTCCCCTTCTGTCCCTAAGCATTCCCTTTTTCTGCCTTACCTCTTACTGAAGTTGAAACAACTGACTGTTGTCTACCTTTGATTCTGTCTTCCGGGTGAAGGTCCTGCGGAGGTCTTTTTTAGTGATCAAAATAGATTAGGGACAGTGACCCATGATGAAAGGAGCTATTGACCTGAGTGGTTTTCTATTTGTATTTGACAAGCAAGGTAGGTTAGTTAACGGACGGTAAGGTTAGGCTGGCATGGGATATAGTAAGTGTGCCACGAGTGCTCCCTTCTAAGGCTTCTGCTTCTCTCTAATAACGAGAAAATGACTCTTTCAGAAAGCAAAGCTACAACTCTTCAGTCTAAGCTAGAACTTAAGGCAAAAAGATGATTATTTGAATCAGTTCCTTCGTGGAATGGGATGTGGAATCAGGAAGAAGGAAAGCGTCTACGCCTTCTCGAGCCGGTGGAATCTCCTAGATAGGGAGGCGAGAGAGAGAAAGATCCGATCGACTTTCCGAGGTCGCCTTCATGTTCTTTTTTTTATTTCCCACGGAGAAAAAGACGAAACACATCTATGGCACTTTCCCCTGTGAACCTTCCCATGGGCCATGTGTTCGACAGGGACCGGTCCTTGGAACTCGGAATTCCCCATTTCCCGGGTGTACCCTTCGGGACGTTTTCCAATGTCTTCGGGGGATATCACTAAGTAGAGTATAGAGCTCCTCTAGGGCCCAATATACTTACGCATCAAGCCGATGAGATGGCTGATTCACAGGCATTCGTATTACTGGCCAATTGAATTTTCCTAGCTGATTGCATGGAATACGCAAAAGGATGTCAGGCATGTCAAAACACAAGGATGGACCGATCCAGGATCAGCTATACCTCTGAATCCCATAGTCAAGCCTTGGCCATTTCGGGGATGGGCCATGGATTTGATTGGGAAGATTTTGACCCCTTCTTCAAAAAAAGGTCACTCTTTCCTGCCCTCGTGCTTCTTTATTTCCTTCGCTTGTTAAGGAGTTGGAGCAAGTCTTTTCTGATAAGTTGCTTCGGGACATGAACACAAACTCACTTCAGACAGAAAAATCCAATGATGGCACAAAGGTCCAAAGCGATAGGCCCTCGTAGAACGTTCACTAAGGCAAGCCTCCATGGGCAAAGCTTTTAAAAAAGCGCCTTTGGGCGGACAAGTAATCCACGGCCTGTCTTTGGTTCCGCTGGAAGTTCGGGGGCGGAGAAGGAATGGTCTTTCCGAACAGTCTTGCTAAGAGCCACCGACTGAGACACTCCATCTTCTTGGATAACCAACTGGTCGATGCTTTCATGATTGATACATCTTATCTGATGCACCTTCTAGATTAGAGTTGGGCTATCCAGTTACCCAGAGAATACTTTTGATTTGTACGATTCCTCGCACTCACCTAAAGGCCTGGCCTTATGATAGGAAAAAAGAGCTTTAGTCACAACTGAGTGAATTCCGAAAGTCTGTCTCAGAAGAGAAGAAAGATTCTATTCTTATTTCTTTTCTCGAGTTGAATGAAACTAGAATTCAACTATTTTAATAAGAAAATCTCGATGTTTACGCGGGTTGGCCCAACTCCAACCCCTCGCTCCTCCATCCATACATTAAGCTTAGCCATGAATGTCATAATTTGTCTTAAGATAGACTTAGTGACTGCATCAAATTTAGGGGAGATAGAAGTGCGATTCCGACTAATCGGGAGCTTGCGTATGTAAACGAAAGAGTAGACATCTCCCTTGATAGCTGAATGCAAGCGAGGCTGGACCTAGATTCGCGTATGTAAGTGAAAACGAAAATCAAGGAGTTCCTCTTTCTAGACAAGAAAGTAGGAGCTCAAACAAGGTTCAAAGATCTCCAAAGTATGGTTGAAAGAAAGCCTTTCGGGTTAGCGAGGAACATGATAGTGAAAGAGAGAAGAAAGGAAATCCGATCTACGTTGGAGAGTAAATAATGAAAAGCCAGCCTACACAGGAGTATCAACATCTTAATAATATGCTTCCGTGCCTTACTCCCCATTGTATTCGTAGGGAGCGGGTATTTGGCTCTTCTGGAGAGATGACGGAATGAAGATAGACTTAGTATCAAGCAACTTTCAGGCTAGCAATTGTCTTGTCTACGAGGGGGGAAAAGAACCGGGGCTAGACGAAGTATTGCGTATATAAAGCAGGAAGGGCTTTGTGAGGCAGCAATGCGAGATCGCCCTCAGAGCTTTCTCGTAGCCTCTGGGGTACTTATTTATGCTTAACTCAAGGAGTTTATACTATTTTTTCGGGTCTTATCCCATGCTGATCGAAGCGCTATCCCTTCTTATCCCCTCTTTGTACGAATCTTTCCGTCTTGGTCCGAATCTACACCCTTTCAGGAACTCAAGTAACCTGGAAGTTTCCTTGATCCGCTACTCCGAACTCATCTCTTCATGCTATGTCCGCAAGGCTATCCGAGTTCACAGGTGTCGTTGCTTATCCCCTTTTTTTCGGCCTGGTGTTCAGTGACTGGCCTTTTTCTTGTTGTTGTCGAGTGCCTGCTGACTTCTTTCTCCCATGCTTTCCGTTGGTCAACAACCAACCACAGCTCTCGTTTAGTTCTTCACTACTCGTACAGGAAGGACTCTCTTTCTGGAGGGAATCATTTTTTCGCAATCACGAATGCCTCAATTTAAAGAGATGGATTTTTCTTTTGTTCTAATTATTCCTTTAGCTAAAATTTTTTCTTATTCTCTAATGAGAGCTCCCTGCATTCCATTTTTATAGGGAAACTGTAGGTTCTGTAACTTTGGATACACTACGGGATCACATTTGTGATCGGCTCGAAAGCTTATTCCAGCTACTTCATGGAGAAAATGTTAGATTGCCCGACGGATTAAGCATCGAAGCCGTTGGGGAGCATATCTACTCAGGCATTGACGACTTAGCTACATTACAAGAGATTTTTGTAGATCTTTTGATTCAAGGGATGGAAAGTCCACATTTTTTTAATGCCTGTTATCAGTTATGGTGTATAATAACGCTTTTCTTTTTTTCGGTATGCCGCTCCGCGAGCAAGGAGCGAGAAAACCAAGTGGGCTGTGGTGATGTCAGAATTTGCACCTATTTGTATCTATTTAGTGATCAGTCCGCTAGTTTCTTTGATCCCACTTGGTGTTCCTTTTCCATTTGCTTCCAATAGTTCGACCTATCCAGAAAAATTGTCGGCCTACGAATGTGGTTTCGATCCTTCCGGTGATGCCAGAAGTCGTTTTGATATACGATTTTATCTTGTTTCAATTTTATTTATTATCCCTGATCCGGAAGTAACCTTTTCCTTTCCTTGGGCAGTACCTCTCAACAAGATTGATCCGTTTGGATCTTGGTCCATGATGGCCTTTTTATTGATTTTGACGATTGGATCTCTCTATGAATGGAAAAGGGGTGCTTCGGATCGGGAATAACCACTAGTGATAGGGCAAAAATCGGGGGGAAGGACAAAGGAAAGAGCGATGCCTACAAACAATCAATTGATTCGTCATGGTAGAGAAGAAAAACGGCGCACGGACCGTACTCGAGCTTCGGATCAATGTCCCCAGAAGCAAGGAGTACGCCCGCGTGTTTCAACGAGAACACCGAAAAAACCTAATTCAGCTCTACGTAAGATAGCCAAAGTACGGTTGAGCAATCGACATGATATATTTGCTCACATTCCAGGCGAAGGTCATAATTCGCAGGAGCATTCTATTGTCTTAATAAGAGGAGGTAGAGTGAAAGATTCGCCAGGTGTGAAATCCCATTGTATTCGAGGAGTCAAGGATTTGCTGGGAATTCCGGATCGAAGAAGAGGCAGATCAAAATATGGTGCGGAAAAACCCAAATCGATATGAATGGAAGATGCCTCTGGAACTTGTTTTTCTCGGTCAGTCGAGGGAACAACCACAACGTTACGCCCCAAAATAGAACTATACGGAGCCCTTCCGAATGACCTAACATATAGTCTACTACACTCTTTCTTGTCTAGTGTAGTAGACTATATTCGCCCGTGTAGGTGAGTGGAGGAAGAATCCAAAAAGAGAAAGGTATTGCAACTAATAGTTGCTCGTTCATAAATTCACTCGACCACTTGTTAGTTTAGTCTTGCTACACTACAGGACACGAGTGACGGGTGAAGTTGAAGCAGACACGGTCAAGTGAAGTCGACTTCACAAGTGATTCAACATAGCATATGGAAATAATAAAGAAGAGAAGGGTCTCGCTTTCAAGTTTATCGGCTGGCAATATGCCGGCAGGTTTAGAATCGGACCCTCGCACCGAGAGAAAACCAGAGCTCTTTCAAAAAGACAGAGACAGAGCAAAAAATGAGTCATTTGCGATTGGTCTCGCTGGGAGGAAAAGTCACTTGCTTCCAAAGATAGGGGACGCAAGGAAAAAGTTGTTTCATCAGGATCCGGTCCCTTCCACCGATAGTGGAGTAAGCTTCCTCTGTCCTCTCTCTTCCAGTCGATCTTCCACTTGTGCTTCCCTCTTAGGTCGAAAGCAAGCTACTGCTTTCCTCACCACTGAGGACTCCGAACTGGTCCCCGCAAAGCCAACTACTGGGCTTGTTCCCTGTTTTTATTGATACCACTTTTTGAATCAATCCCCCACTTCTCTAGCTATCCTTCTGCTTTCTCTTGTGCTGGCCAGCCTTCTGAAGCTCTTTTTGAACTACCGTCTGACATTGCCTGCTGTGAAAGATCAAGAAATGGCTTTACCGGCCCTGTCCAACTGGTACTTTCCTTATGACTCCGACTGTGGTTTACCTGAGATTAGACCGATTCTCCTCCTGCTGCTCAACCAGCTCGGTCTGACCTGACTTTGACCGCTTTCTGATCGCTGGTCAATGAAAACCCTAGATCCTTAGGGTTGGTGTGGCCTTTGCTGGCTGGTTGCCCCACAGGGACTACTCCTTGCTCTTTGCTTTATTGTTAGATGGGGAAGAATAAGGTTAGACTGTCTCTAGGCAGCGAAACCTACGATGTTGGTCTTTAAGTTTGGGAGCATACAAGATGAAAAGAGAGTCATTTTGGTTTCTTATCAAATCGGTGTTAAAACAGTCGCTTTTTCAGACCAAAAAAAATTCTTTAATGCGTGGACCGTAAGCCCCTACTCCTAAGTTGTTGCGGAATTCAGTCCCTTCCAATATGAGTGTCAGACTTGCATCACATTACCTCCTGTGCTAAAAAAAAAGCAGCTAACTGGGAATCCGCTTTTCCTGGACCCGGCAAAGCACCACCCAGTTTCGGCTCCAGCAGTCCGAGCACAGTCAGTGGGACAAAGAGTGGAAGTCGGAGCAAACCGCATAGAAGGGCTCTCATGAAAATGATAGAGTCGTGGAATCCTGTCCCAAAGGGAAGTACTAGTTCTCCCACAAAGAGGAGCTTTCGTGACCAGCAAATAAGTGAGCCGGGGCAGAAAAGGTTTTGAGTCTCAGGAAAGGCAAAAAAGTTGTGCTCAACTGAGTTTGAGAAGGCAATTCAAAGAAGAAGGCAAGCGGTCTCACCCAATCATCGGTCAACTGAGGTTCGGCCTACTCTGAAACTCGCTTATTCCTCTCTAACACTTTCTTCTCCTTTCTAACAGTTAGTTACCGGTCCGACTACCAAACTCTGTTTGCTCAATGAAAAGTGAAGGTAGTCTACCCGCATCGTCAAAGAAGATATCATGATGCTACCTTTTGCGAATGACGACAGTACGGTGATTTCGGCTTTTCAAAAGGGTTACATTGTAGGTTAGATTCCTACTTGTTGAAGATCTATAGTGATGTTATAATGACAATGTTGTAGTTACAGTAGTCTGCCTATAGTATCATTCATTGACGTAGATAACGAGATCACACTCTCGTTGACTACCTGCTTCTAGTGCGACAGAGAATGCAAGCAAACAGAGTCGCCGCTGCCTCTTCTGAGAAAGATTGAGATTAAAGGATTGACAATGTGAAACTATGGAAGGAAAAGGGGTTCCATTGCTTTATGCTTTAACATTAATTCTTCAAAGAATTGATAAGAAACGGGTTCGATGATCGTTTTTCAACATCAAGATCAATTGGAAGTTTAAAAGACGATCCAAAATTCAGAAGGAGACAAGAGTCGATGAAAGCAAGCTTGATCAAAAAGTAGAATCTTTCGAAATAAAGGGCGGTGCTCTCTTTGCAATTGAATGCGCTGTGAAAGAAGATTCCTCTATCCATTTGGACAGATGATCTGATATTCATTTTCAAACTAATGCCACTTGCCACTAATGACCCAAGGAAAGGAAGAACTGAACGGAAAGCAGGGGAAGGCGAAGGAAAGGCTTAGCCTAGCCAGAAAGAAAGTAACTTCACGCACTTAATGTCCGAGATGGAATTAGAATAGGAAGTTCTTCCAGAAGGAGCTCTTACCACCGTGAGAGTATCCGGTGTGTTGGTAAGTGTGAAATTCGAAATTAATAGCCGCTTGGGTTAGAATACGCTGTTCTCGAATAAGCTGTTTTCTACGTCTCTTCTCTTATTCAATTTCGAGTTACCCGGTAATGCCGATCCGACGACCGGATAAGCATCCCACAGCTCTGTGCGTGGCTATCTTTCCCCTTGGATTAACCGCATCAACAGAAAAGACTAGCATCTCTTACAGCAAAAGTAATGATGGAACCTCTGCTATCTCAAAAGAGTCAAAAGAAAGATCTCCTCTTCGCTAGGCTCCTTGGCTCCGAAAAAAGGCAGATGCTCCTGTAGGTAGGAGCTACTTCACTTTCGGTGTTCGGCGCTCCCTTCGAACTGATATCCAAAGATTCCCTGTAACAGGATGGTTTGAAATGATGGTTTATTACAGGTTCTGGTGACATGAATAGGATGAGCATACGAATGAGCCGGAACATGGATAACGTAGTGGTTCGAGCCGGTCGAGAGTAATAGATTACTGACCGAAGACTCTTCAATTGAGATGGGCCGAAGCCCTGCTAGCGAAGGAATGGCATCCAACAGTGTTCTGTCTCATTGGTCCTCTCATGCCAGAATTTGCTTATAAATCCACTTTGTTCTCCCAGAAATAACTTCAATTATAATACATGACTTATGCGTGTTACTTCGATCTGATACCTCTCGAGGAAATGCGCATTTGTATTCTTTTTAGTCTCCCCATCTCGATCTCTACTAATTGGATATGGGACTGGATGAAGGGAAGCTTTATGGGAGAAAGGAGGAAAAGGTCAGGCTAGTCGCTAAAGGCTTTACTCAAACATATGGGGATAGATTACGAAGAAGCCTTTGCCCCGGTAGCTAAGATGAAGTCTGTTCGTCTCCTGCTCTCTATTGCTGCGAATCGAGATTGGCCTCTGTTCCAATTATATGTTAAAAATGCCTTACGGGGACCTACAGGAAGAAGTTTACATGAGTCCTCCACCCGGTTGTGTAAGGGGGAGGAGAACAAGGTTTGCAGACTTTGAAAGCTATCTATGGGCTCAAGCAGTCTCCCAGGGCCTGGTCGAAAACGGAAGCCCGGGTAGAACTCCTTTGTTCAATAATGATATGGAAAAGAAATCCCGGAAAAAAGGGAAAAAAAGAGCTCTACAGGGCTCTATTTGAAGGGTACTGGGGACGAAGTCCAAAGAGGATACCAGCAGAGTCCGACATCCATAGGAATATCGAACATCCTACGAATATACCGTTTACACAGCAGCACACACTTCTCACTCACTCTCTTATAAATAAGACTAGGGGTTAAAGTAGAAGGCTCAGAGACTACCGACTCAAACTTAGACTTGTCGAAAGACTATAAGCTTTGAGCTTAAGAATAAAGACAAGTATAGCTTAACTAACATGTCGGCCTTCTCATCCTTCCGACCTATCAGAGATCGATGGAAAGCTTTTTTATCGCCGCAGCATGCATCATCTGCTTAAAGAGAGAGGATAAGGAAGCGAAACCTCTGTGTGAAACCGCCCAATAAAGTCAGAGATGCCCATTCATATTCATCAACCAACATGTTTTATATGTATAGCTTCAACTCCTCCCTTTCTGAAGAGCAGGTGCCTTTGAATTAAGACTTCCCTTCGCTCATTAGATCTGAACCGCTGGTTAATTTGTCGGATAGAAAGATCTTTGCGAAAGCGAATCAATTGCTTGGGTGATAGCCCTTTAGCCTCTTGTTTGGCGAAAAAGACTCCCATGAGTTGTTATAATAGGTCAAACTATCTCCTGGTAAAAGGGTACTGGAGTCATAGCGGCGGCCATAACCCTTTCTTCATTGGTTCATGTTGTGCTTCCCGACAAAGTCCTTTTTCCTCTATGCACAGAAAGAAGTGGAAAAAAAGAAATGAAAGCTTATGCTGCCTTCTTTCGTAGCTCTTTCTCGTCGAACCCTTGTTGCCACCCTCGGGTGGACATAATTGGTACACTAATTCTTTGATTTGGAGAGAGGAGTGACTCACCAATCCATGAGTCATTATACTCCGCGGATTAAGGATTAATGCGAAAGAAGCGGGGAATTCTTTAACTTCCACATCCCACTACCAAATGGAGGAAAGGACCCCACCTCGATAGTTGGCTTTGAAAGACCGACGCGCGCAGTGGAATTAGGAGTAGGGCATAGTGGAACTAGGAATAGCAGTAGGAAAGAGATTCCTTCGTCGGGAGAGCTGGCACTAACTAATAAAGAAAGGATGGTAGGGTTGGTTGGCCAGTTCCGGCTTGCTCCGCCCCTATTACTCCTGCCCCACAAGCCGTCGCTCGAACGAATCAAAGAATTTCTCAGAAGCAGAATGCTCTGTAATTGAAGCTGAAGATAAAGAGTCAGCGAAGGGAGAAAGATTTGAAACCTACCATTTGGGCTTAGTTCCCGAGTCTAGTTTCCAGGGAGAAAAGAGAGGCAATGATAATTGTTTTGGTGCCGCCTGTTCTTGATTTGGTTGTAAAGAACCTCACTTAAGCAATTCTTGTTATTGTTATTCTATCTTAGAAGTAGTTCCTATATTTTTCTTCTTTTCTTGCTGGAGTGCGCTAGCGCTTTACTTTAGTTTTATCGCCTGTTCCTTTCGTGGGGGATCAAAGACTATAGGAGGAAAAAGAATGCATTAGCCTATATTCCCGACATGGATGGTTCAGCCCTTCAACCCGATCCAATATTCTATCTTTCCCCGACGCTTTCCATCCAAAGCTTTATACTAACTTTTCCTTACCACTCGGCTGGCATGATTGGAGGAGATGCCCCGCCCGCTTTTTGCCGTCCAACCTGGAATCAAATCTATTCCTTTATGCCGGGTGGTAGAACTATCGATTCAATCGAAAGGCTAGGAATCGTCTTCCCCTATGCCGACACTATTACAACTAATATCTAAAGAAAGGGCAGGATATTAGATCTAGTTGATTGGCTGGGAAAGCTTTAGCGGGAAGAGATAGCACTGGCGAGTGACTTCAGTCGATAGCAAATCAAGTAGAGCTTTATAGGTAAAAGGACAGAATAGGGAAGGGCAGCTTATTATAACTGGTTAGATAAATGGTAAAAGGTAAGATTAGGTTTTATAGAAAAGGGGAAGAATCCAAGCGCCATTATCGAGGAATTTTATTATTAGTATTAGTAAGATAAGAGAATGAAGCGGGCCGGGATGGATTTTTGAATCCATCCGCGAGGAAGACAAAAGCGAGAACGGCCATAACCGAATTGTCTTCCTATAACCGAGGAGAAAGCGCTCTTCCCTCTCCTTCTTACCGAAACCTTTATTTCATCCATCCCTTTCTTCTGCTCATTGTACCCAGTAAAGAAACACCGTATCGCCTTCTTTTCCAACTTTGTCCTCAACTGGTCGGGCACAAAGACGTAGCAAACGCACCCAAATACTCTGAAATGTTAAACAGTCGGCTCTTTATTGTACAATACCTGGTATGGCGAGAGAAAACCAAGCTTCGCTTGAGGCAATCTGTTGATGACATGGGCTTCCGTCATCATGCATTCGGCCCGGCTGCACATTCTTCGCATTCATCATGCGGTTTCGCCAAGATGTCGATTCTTCCTCTCCGCGACTCCGTTCTGCTGTGTAGTATAAGAGCAGGCAAACTGTCTGCGAATCCCGTGCTTTTCAAGTAAGCACCAACTTCTGTGATGTGTATTCCCCTCCAGAGTCTGTCCTCAAACATAGTTTTCTTTGCCTTTACTTTATAAATATCATTCTCCACTAAGCTTCTGAACTCCATGAACTTTTGAAAGACTTCGGACTTCTCTGCTAAGAAATATACCCCGCGAGTAATCATCAATAAATGATTGCATATAACGCTTACCTAAGCATGATGGAGTGGAGACTCTGCCAAAGACGTCTGCTTGAATGAGCTGGTCAACTTCTCCCCAGTTCTGTACATGCGCAAAGAATGTCTGAGTCCCTCTTCCTTTCCTGAACCTGTGAGAACACTCTAAGAATATGCCAGCCGTTCAATATTTGAGAAATTTCATCCATCACAATAATGTAGTTTTTATGTGGTTGAGTAATAGGGCGTAGCTTCCCAGGTTTATTGGGTTTTGGAATAAACGATCTATCTATACATAAAAAGGATAAAACCTAAAGAAATACTCCCTTAATGCCTTATCAATGGAAAGGTCTTCGAAACTATGAATCTTTCATCTCTTCCCCTCCCGCGATAAGGACGTGTCGAAGTGAAAGCCCCTGGGATTATTGAACGTAAATCTGTGCACGAGCCTATGCAAACAGGGTTAAAAGCGGGGGATAGCCTGGTTCCTATAGGCCGCGGTCAACGAGAACTTATAATCGGGGATCGACAAACTGGAAAAACTGCTAGTCGATCTACCGGATCAACTTCTGCCTACCCCGCCCGGTCAAGGGAGTGTTTTTTCTTCAACGGGAGGCCAGCCTATTATTCCACCCACGTCTATCCATAAGTAGTGAGAGCGAGCTTGGTTCTCCGGCGCCTGGCTATTTCCCCCTTCCAGGGGGGGTACTTGATTGATCAGGAGAAAGGTCCACTTTTTCCCCCTTATGATATGGGGGTCGTTAGCGCTACCAGTGCATTTGTTCCTCTGCTTGTCCGCTACCCTTAATAATGCCTTCCGTCAGTATGAGTGAGCGTGTTTCCCAGCTCCCGGTCTTTCTAAACAACAACAGGTTCTAATAAATTCAGCCTTGTCATGTCTGGTTGAGGTTAGAATTCATAAAGGTGGGTAGAGATGGCCGCAGTAGATTCTTCCGACCGAGTCCCAGTGGCAGAGTCTTGAGGCATAGGCAGTCAGAAATCAAAATCGTGGTCGATCTTTCTCAGGCTATCGAATCAGCAAGGGTTCTAGAATAGTAAAGGCTACCCGATAAAGGATGGCTGGCATTCATCAGTACGTGGATCCGCCGTAGGGGTTGGTTCAGCCACTCGACGACCGGCACTTGCCATTGAAAAACCAATTGTAGTGCTTTATGCAGCGGGGTACCGCGATCGAACGTCACCGGAACGCCCCGATATGAGAAAGCCATTTCGGGTGCGGTAGATCACCCGAATTACTACACGAAATTTGTGGAATTGCAAAAGGCAAGTGAACTCGGCAAAACGGAATGCTTTGTGAAAGGTTCTTGATCCATTTGCTGTTCACCGCTCAGCCCATAGCCCCATAACTATAGGGGGGGACTAATAAAACCACACAACTGATACATCGGAATAGCATCCTGATTCGTTTTGCGTATAAACTAAAAAAGTAGCGCACTCAATCCAGTCTTCGCACGAAAAAAGAGGTCTCTAAACGAGACCCTCAAATCTCGCTCGTTAAGGCGCTTTCACACTCACGTCAACCGTTGAGACCCGCATGCGCGTCTCACACCTGCGCATCGACGTCTTGAGCGACTGAGAGCCTTGATCCAACACCAGGTGCAGTCGCAATCCGCAGAAGTCGCTTCAATCGAAGGTCGCGCAATCGCCAATAAAGACATTGCTCTACAACTCCTTAGAGGTTTGAGAGTGGAAGAAGATTCATCACCGGGCTGGAGATATCCGAGATATAAGAGCAGAAGAGGCCAAGTGGAAGGTAGCCAACTGCAAGACATAAAGGCCTTTCAGCAGGCAGTCAAGCAGAAGTCTCGGAGGGGATTTTGGGACGGAGTGACTCGACAAAGGAAGAGGAACAAAGTAGCTTGACCGATAGGTTACGGGACCGCATACTGACTTTTTTGAATTTGAATAGAAGAAACCGCCGGAGCCAAGAATAGGAGTTTGTTTTGGCCGACGAAAGGTTCGGGCTAATGGGCCTCTTTCAATAGATTCATTTCCGCAGTCGAGTGATTTGACCGATTGATTCGAAATCGGTTCCACTTCATTCAAATCCCTCGCGATTGATTGTTGGAAGAGTTTTCACCGAAGCCGGTTACCGCCTTCCGGGCCCAGCTACTGAGGGCGTTAAGCTTGATGAATAACCATCCGATAGATAATCCCACCCGGCCTAGCTATCGTAATGCGTCCCGATGCCAAAGCTTCCTGAACCTACTGAAGCGAGGAATACTAGGATCAGAGCGCTAGCATCCCTTGCTCTCTATCGATTGCTCACTGCCGTCTCATCCGAACAGGAATAGAACCGGGGGCACACTTCCCATTTGTTCCCGTCCCAATGTGACCATCGATAGCTTTCTCTATTGAAATGGAATCCCCGGTCCTATCTTTCTCAATTCATCGATCGACGGCCGCCCTACTTCTAATGATAGATAGAAAAGGTGGGAGAGGGGCGGAGACAGTCGACCTTTAGGGATCATTGACGGCAAAGGTACAAAAACAAAAACTACATGCCATACGTACGTCAAATGGTAGGGCCCATTACGAACAGTCATTAAGGCTATCCCCAATCTCGCTCGGCTCGGGGCGTTGAACAGGGCGGGATTGATCGATCTACATCCAAAATTCCGGCTTCCCCTCCCAGGAGCGCATCTACAGAATGGAGAGAGCACGCACCACACTCCTGCTATACCAGGGCCTTTAGCTTTCACTGGGAAGAAGAGATGACTTCCAGCTAGCTTTTTTCCCTAAACCTAACCAATGAATGATAGGCCGGCTTAGGATAATAGAAAATGAATTCACTTTCAGTAATCGGAGGCAGGTCAGGTTTTTATCCCAGCTTCTTCAGTTTGCGAATGGGGCCGGACCAATGCTACGAGCTTCCGGAATCCAATGGAATCTTCGTAAAGTCGATCATTACGAGTGTTACGATTCATTCGATTGGCAGGCCGCTAAGGTCGATTCATAGCCTCTCGAGCACAACCCATATTCATGCAAGGATTGGTGATTGAGGATCCATACAGAATTTGTTGAAATATCTTAGAGATCAAGGCCGCTAAGGGCTTTCTTCAGGAGAGATGAATACTATATAGTAATAGTAATAGTAGCGACAGGGAATTCTTTGGCGTTGAATCGGGTCAGGAAGAACAAGTTGTTCCAGCTCCGGGGAACAGATTCATCTTCGAAGCATTTTTCCCTTCCTTACTCTATCAAGAAAGTAAAAAATTCCTTTTATATAAATGATTAACTCGTCCAAGAACCTCCTCAGCTTCACTCTGAACGACTAACTAGGGCGATGCCTACTCCTTCTACTCTTTGGACGGAGTACCGTTAAGCCTAAGTCTGGACAGCTTCTTGCGGGCTCAGAGAAAGTCTAACTGACAAGCCTTATTAGTCTTGAACACTAACTCATACTTATATATCAATAGGTGTTGCGCAATAACTTCAGCTTAAGCTTAGAAGCTTCCTTACTAAGCTTTCAGTAAAGTAAGGACTATGAAACTATAAGAAGAAAGCACTACTTCCTTACTCTATCAAGTAAGTAAGAAATTCCTTGATTTAGGAGTTCAAGCGGAAGGGAAGAAGAGACATGGCATGCGCCTAATGCGCTGTTCCAGATCCGCTGTTTGCATCGCGTGAAGGCATTCCGCTTTGGGCTCGAACTCGAAGCTTTAGCATGAAGCTGTGGGAAATAGAATAGAGAGGAAAAGCCACTTATTTGAGTGAAATTCACTCTATGAATGTCACAGAATAAGTGGTTGAGATAATAGATATGAAGACTGAGCATGCGGAGAAGAGTGTAATCTTACCCGCTCTTTTAAGGGAGTTCAGTGATCCTCGGGATAATATCCTACCTTAATGAAACTTTGCTTTCTTGAATGGCTTCTCTAAATTCCTCTTTTTCAAACTGACTAATGAACGAACCCTTGTACACCTGTCGCCATATCTCACGAATTGGATTTGAACCAATATCAAGCTACTTGCCCTTTAGTAGATCGTGAGTGGGTCTGTCGTCCTCCTCATTATAGTCCTCCTAGAATCAATAGCATTTCGTCGGAATACATCCTGTCTTTTCACCTTCGTAGTCCTATGCATAGTCAGTACTATAGCCCCAATCATGGCTACTAATAAAATAAGACTAGGAACCAAAAACCAGACGAAATAGTAGGTATAAAGTAAATTGCCCAATGTTTCCAAATTAGTCCAACTTCGTACCTTTCTGGCATAAACCGTATATCTCAGAGAGGTCGTATTTCTTTGGGTTGGTAGTAATGGAATGCTTTCATTATCTAAAATGAAGAAAATTTCCCACCAAAAGATCAGTCCAATAATACCACTCACTGGTAAATAGCGCAATACTTCTTCGTGAATCTCCGCTATTTGAATATGGAACATCATAACAACGAATAGGAATGAAACGGCTATCGCTCCTATATGAACTACTGGGAAGATCATAGCGAAAAAGTCGAGACCTAACAAAAGAAGTAAACCTGAAGTGTTGCGAAAGACTAGGATGGGAAACGAAACAGAATGTACCGGATTTTTAGCACGTACAACCATCAAACCAGAGACCAAAGCAGGGCTTGACAAAACAGAAAGTATCATGGTACGTCGTCCTTCCCTGAAATGGAACTTTCATGCTGGAGCAAGAACTAGCATGAAAGTCGATCTATTACGACCAGCGCGGTTGTTCGTATTTCATTTTCTTCTTCCAAGCCAAGCCCTTCAACGAAAGCACTCACTGAGTTACTTACAGAATCTCAAATCTCTCTCGACGCCGAGAATTTTTTATGTGTCCAGGTCGATCAGAGGTTCGCCTTCCTTCTCCCCCACCTTTTAGCGTTCTGGGCCCCTGAAAAAATAAAGAAACCCGAAATCAAAAAGAAAGAAGAGAAATTGGGCCATGTTTCTCGAGAGAGGCCGCCTTCTCTCAGGCCAGCAGTCTTCTACTTCTAGTCGACTGCTCTATGATGGGCTTCCCTGTTTCCTGGGCTCTGCTCGCTCGTCTACGCTCCGACCCAAATAATTGAAAAACTTGAAGAACATTCCTTACTCTATATTTTAAGTAATAAATTCCTTGCCTGCATTAAGATTTAAAACTTGTCGTAAAAAAAAAGGGCAATCAATCAGAATCAAGAAAAAAAATGGAAATAGTGAATCAAGATCTAGATGGATCCCTATCTTTATCTCTATCCACGGGGATACCTATCTATATGGAGAGAGATCTATCTATGAATCGATCTAGACTATCCTCTATCCGGATAGATATGTCCCTATGAGCGACTACGCCGATCTTTATATGTTTTGGCCACGTCCGTTTCCGCTCCGAAGAGGAAGGTTTGGATCTTTCAATCTTATGTCGTGAGGAATGTGACCTATGTTAGGTCCATAAGATACCACAGCTTTTGGTGTTCTATGATTCACCTCCGAATAATGAGTAGGTAGTTCGATCCTTTTGATTTTTCTCTTCATAGTAAACTGATGGGGGGATGCGGAACAATAGGTCGAATTACTATATAAAGAAGAGTTGTAAACTATAGGACTTCTTGTTCGAGTAGGAAGATTTCGGTTTTTCTCGTTCCTTCTCTTCGATAAGAATAGGGATTTGAAATGATACAAATTCCTCTTCATTCTGTTGTGCTCAGCGAAGAAACTGCCTAAGCATACTTTTTCGGATCCAAACTTCTTTGTTCTTTCTAAGTCTTCTTCTTGCATAGAAGAACGCAACTGTTGCAAAAACCGGGATTTTAGTAGTAGGCGGCATCCCCTCAACGTTTTGAGTAGACGGAACCATTCTGTTTTGGTTCTTCTCCACATTCTTACCGGGTGATCCAGGAATTTGCCTATGATTTTTTCAACTGATATTTCGATATAGAAGGATCTCCTTATTTCTTCACCGCGGGTTCTCACATCATTTTCTTGAAAAGATATTATATCACCGTGGGATACTTTAAAATGAGTAATGCTTACTATTCCATTATTCACACAAACCCTTCGATGACTTATCGGCTGCCTTGCTTGAGGAATAGTTTCACGAAAATGGAGACGAACCGGAATAACGTCCGATCTTGTTTCTGGATTGAGTGGAAAAGGGATATATGAAGTTCGTTCTTTTCCTCTGTGCATCTCTGTGATGGGTAAATCCCCATGAAAAAGGGGCAACTTTCGTGTAGTTTGTGATTGGATGTAACTGTTAAGATTTTTTCTCGGATAAATCTTTCTCTTAATAGATCTCTTCTTGTTCCTCAATCTTCGGAGAATGCGGCGTTGTATTATTGTAAGTTCTCTGTTCCAAACATTTCCTGAAAGTAGACGACAAGTTTTAAATCTTAATGCAGGCAAGGCATATCTCGTTGAATCAGTCTTTTTCGTCACACCGGGGCTATGAGAGTCGAACCCAATTCTTCCGCGACCCCTCACGAATAACGAGAAAACATGTCTCTTATATACGAAAATTTCTGCTTTTTGAAAAGAAAGGACCGCCGATCGATGGACTACCGTAACTGCTTGAACCGCTACGTGGGCTTGATCGCTTCCGAGCAGAATACCCTTCGTGCCCCATTGGCAAGGAATCGTCTGTGCACATTTATTAGATAGATTCCCAAAATCGGCTTTGAACATTCTCTTTGAGGAATAGATGCGAAGAATAGTGCTCTTGCGCTTGTACCTCCTTCTTCCTAGCATAAGCTTGCTTTCATCGAAAGATAGACAACTCAAAATTCCTTTTTCATGTCCATCAGCTCCTTCTCAAGCAGCAACGGATATTTCAACAAAACCATTCACATCGGGTTATTTAACACTGACAACATCTGATAGTCTAACAACGGATACGGGGATAAGACCAAGAACTCCTACGATCCCAACTGAATTACATCCAGCCTTCGATCGTCATTGGCTTATTCAATGGGAATTTCTCGAGTGAGATTCATACTGTCTTCTCTTATGATCTTTCTAGTTAGCGCTCCTTATCCTACTCCTAGGATTCAAGTACTGGACCCTCTATTGAAAGCAGTTCCTTACTCCAAGCCGGAAAGCGACGAAAGCAATCCGGTCAATGAATCTTTCTAAAGGCTTGGTATCAGTGCATTAGCGCTTCAGTCTTCCATTCCAGGCAAGCAAGCCAGGGAAGCAATGCCCTCCTGGACCTGGAGTTCCTTCTCCCCCTAAACTTTCCTGCCCTTCCCGCTTGACTTTCCGTCCCGCCATTTCTTCTTTCCATCTACGTGCGAGATCAGAGCTTCAAAACAAATTGAACATACCGCTCCGTGGGCTTCTTTCGAAGCTGGCTATTTCGTCCACCCGAGATAGCTCTCACGACGGTATGAAAAAGAACAACTAAAAGAATCTCAAACACCTATATTGCTCTAACTATCCTTCAACATCCCTCTGGAAAGTCCGTGAAGTGACCCACGGGTGTGTGACACGAAGGTTAGTTGAAGGTAGGTGCTTTGATTATCGCGTCCCCTTTCTTACGCTCTTGGAGGCAGGGATTAATATCATATCAAGTAAAGGGGCAACTGAACACTAACCCAACGATGTTGCTTCGTCGGAGGATGGGATGTTCTCGGACCGAGGTCACAAAGGATAACCTTACAACACTCGAAAGTGAATACCTGTCAGTCAGATAGATCTTTCTCCAGAACACCTTATCTAAGCGTCTAGTGTCATGGTTTGATCAATCAATAGAATTCAAAGAAAAGGGGGAACCTCTAGTAGAATAGAAGGAAGAAGATTCTGCCATCGCTTAATCAAGCGCTACTGCTTCATTGAATTGTGTCGGCTGAGTCAGAAAATGTGGTCTTTTATGCAGCTGAGTCCTCTGTCTCCCGGCCTTCTTCTATCATCAGCCTAGGGATAAGAGATCATAGATAGTCCAGCATAAGCCCAGAGATCGGGGAGAATAGTCAAGCGTTAATGCCTATAAAACTAGAAAAGAGGTAGGCAGGAAGGGCACTTTGACCGTCCTTCATTGAAACTGAAAGGGAGGGCTCACCCACTTATAGAAGAGTATGGGTCGACCCCAGCCAATCCTTTTCTTTTGATCTTCGAACCCCAGTTTCGCTCGCCTAAGGGTCATCCAAGATACGATTCGTTCACAGCCGATTCTAATTCTATCCATCTACATGAAGAAAAGTCTCTTTTTCCCGGTCTTTTCGAAGGCGTTGAAAGCTGGGATAAGTTTAGGAGGATGGACATGATGTTATAAGTTTCATCTTTCTGTGCATGCCCGTCTAGAGATCAACGCTATAAAACACTAGGATAGGAGCGTCCCTCTCCATAATCACGATCTACTAAAAGTAAAGTAGCGCCGATATTCGTTCCAATCCAATTCGTGAGATAGAAATGCTCTTTAGCCGGGTAGTCCCCTCGTTGGGTAATTAGGCTATGTTGCCTAATATTTTTCCGGGTTCTATTAATAAGTCGATTCCCAGATTCTTTCACTCACAAATCATTGAATCCGGCTCCTCATCTCGATCACTCTGGGAAAGACAGACTGACGAAGCAAAGCACCTACCAGGACGGAAGCCCTTTTCTAAATCACCCAGCGCAGATACGATAACATCGGCAACAGCGGAGCGGAGAATTTCACTTCACTTGCATCGGTGAAATGAATCAATTGCAGCGGATGAAATAGCAGCCGAGTCGAGCTTCAAACCATCTACCCGATAGGGAGAGGAATTAAATCCGCATGCATACATAACTTACTTTTTTCGAAAGCTTCAGAAGTGGAAGTTACATAGAGTCTGGTGGTATCGTATATAAGAAAAAGGCAGCTTTTAGAAGTGATCCACCTCACAAACTAGAAATATCACTTAAGAGAAGAAAGCTGTTAGCCTAGGAAGGTATGCCACAAGGCTATCCGAGTTCACAGGCGCCCCCATCTTTATTGAGATTGGGTTGGTGTTCAGTCAGTCAGGAAAGCCGGCCCAGTTGATTGATCTCTACTTTACCAGCTCATGAACGGCATTCGCCAGACTTGAGCAGTAGGTTTCGACTCGGTCAGCTGTCTTGGACTTCAGCCAAAGAGAATGAATTGACTGTGCTCGATCCGATCAACGAAAATCAATCCTGAAAGAACATAGATAAGAATCGAAATCGTTCAGTACGCTAATCTTGACAGTTTCCATTTTCGATTGAGAAAGCGGTGGGTCCAGTGAGCTCTCCAATAGTGCACCGAAACGGGGCCGGAGAGACGGTCAACCTTAGATCGGCTAAGATCGAATTGAACTGTCTTTGATTGAGCGACTCCTGCCCGATTTTGATTTCCGTCCCCGCGGGATCAATTGACTTTTATGAGTATCCAGCGTCGTAGCGCGTCTCTTTAGATAGAGTCGTGAGTAGTCTCTTTCAAGTTAGGTAAGTGAAACTCTGGTCTGGAGGAAAACCCTACAATAAAGGAAAGCTTGCTTAGTAGTTATAAACTCAGCCGTCTAACCTTTACTTCCCTACGAAGCTTAGTTAGACTTATACCTTGTAACCCAAGCTCCTTAGTTCACCCCGGTTCCTTCTATTTAGATTCTTTATTCAGGGCGAGAACTCTTTATTAACCTTTCTTCTCTATCTTTACGGGACGGATATAGTCGGGTCGGATATCAGCCATCTGACCCATTATCTTTCTCTTCAACCTTTGAGTAGACCATAGGCGGGACTGAGACTGGGCTTGCCCTACCGCTGCTCCAACCAAGTGAATGAGCTAGTCTTGGCTAGCCTGGGTTCACTATAAATGCCATCTATCGCACTTTATTTCCCCACTTCAAAAGTGAGCCACTTAGAGTTCTCCCTATTTACCGCCTTTGATAGCTTGAAAGCAAAGGTGAAGATTCCATCTTAGCCAAGGACCCCAAGAACCCGCCAAAATATCTCATCCCCCCTTCATTGAGGAACATGAATTGGGTCTATCGTAGCTTAACTCCTTGAAAAAAGTTTTCCAATAAATTAATTTCCTAGAATAGGAATAGCTCATTTGAATGACGAAACTCTTCTCTTCTACGTCAGCCTTCGAGCTGAATCCATTTCGAGTCAATAATTCCATATTCCATCATCCCTCGCTCGTTGACTTTGTTCATAAAATCTTTCAATCTCGTACCTAGCTTTTTCAAAGAAAAATACTAGGTTGTAATCCCTAAAAACTTCTTCTATTTACATTATCGTAGCAACAATTGGGGTGACCCCCTCTTTCCAGGTGAGAAAATCTCTTTCGTAGTACTATACTTGGCCATCTAGGATCAATCCTTCCTGAAACCAGGTCTGATCACTTCAACTTCTTCGCGTTCTGTTCTTGGAGCCCGTAGAAATCAAGTCTTAGTCTCGGTAGTGCGAGAAGTGTAATGCTTTGTGTTTTATGTTAATATAGTTGTTGCGGTGGCACCAAAGCACCCTAGGAAAGAGAAAGATTCTCGTCTTTTATAAATTCTTTTTCCCCGTTTGAGAAGTAACCTCCTTCCGTTAGTGTAATTAGTGAATGAGTGCTCCTTTCTTCGTTATCTTTGATTCCGAGTATTTAATAAGCTCTTTCCTAGGCAATCGCTGCAATCATTTAATATATGTATAGATTTCTTATAGTGTAGTATGCCTGGCAGAAAGCCCAACATGTGTATCTTGTAGCTGGTGTATTCCGTTGTAATGGTAGTCTCTGCTCTATGCCCTATTAGGAGGATGCTTTAAGCAACCCTCTTCTCAAAGGGATTAGGCAAAATAAGAAGTTTATGCTTGCCTTACTCTATCAAGTAAGTAATAAATTCCTTGCTTCCTATTATATTTATAATTGTAGTGTGCACTATACTAAATATTAGCTTAAGGTAGAAGAAGCATTCCCGACTCACGCACTCTTTCCCTGGGATAGTGGGGGTTCGACGTAGTTTAGAGTAAAAGATCGGGGCTAAGGATGGCTTTTCTCATTAGTATGACCTGCCGTTCTGCAGATTAAGCCTCGCTTTAGGAAAACCGGATGGGGTTGTCGAATAATTATTTCACACACAGCTACAATTTTGATTCCTTTTCTAGGATAAGGATAAAAGAGCTCCACTTCTTTGTATGTATCCTACCCTGGCCTGGGACCTGAAATGGAACAACTAACTAACTTTGCCAGTTGCTCGGTGCTATCCCCCTTCCCTTGTTGAGTGCTCAGCTACAGTAAAAGTACAAGAAGCGGCTCCTTCGGGCAAGCCCTTGCCTTGGGTTTGGGTACGTCTGAAACGGTAGATTTTTGTACGGCTCCTCGTGAGAGACAGGATCTCCTGGTTCGTCGACGTCTGAACAACGGGGTCGAAAGCCTCTGTGAACTACGTCCACCCTTGTCTCTGTAGTTCTTTTTTCGGCGAATCCTTCATATGACGCCTAAGTTTGTCTATGTCCCCTCAGGACCGAGGTATTTCCTCTTTCTCTTTGGCTCGCATACCTATATATGCTCAGCACTAACTTTCACTTTTTCTTTAGGATCATAAACTGTATAGCTAATGGGACTGGGCATTATTATCTTTTATCTAAAAAATCTCTCAACCTCAAAAATTTCTTTTGCGCGACCCTTGCCTCTAGCGCAGTGCGTTAAAGCGGCGCTTCTTTATATTCGTATTTTGAATCTACTTTCTTCAGCTTGAAAAGCCTTGTTCCGGAGCAATGCTATCTTCTGTTAGAAACGCATAGGGTCCCCCTACTTAAACAGTGCAAATTAACCTCGATGAAACTTCCTCCTATGCCTTATCGGGCGACCCCGTGGGTTATGTTTTGGTGTAAACTTCAAAAAATGCTTATGATGTCCATCAATTTCTGTTTTTCTGGGTGTATACGGGAATGCCGAGGCCGAGGACATGGAATCATAAATTGAACCTTAGAGTGCTTGACCCGTGACCTGTCTTGTTGCTCCCTGGGCAAAGAGAAACTAGATGTTTTCCCATAAATCGGTCAATTCTGCCTTGTTAGTGCTCTATTAAACCGGAAACCGGCTTTCTTTAGTCGTCCAGGTCTGATCACTGATCACTTCACATCAACTCAGCAGAAAGCTAGATTATAAACTTAGGAGTGGAAAGCAGCTTAAGAGTGACAAGTATCGGAAAGAAGAACCCCATGGCATAATAATCAGGCATTAGAGTAGGCTCTCAGCCGGTCTCTTTTTTTGTTGGTGTCTTGTCCTTCACACGATGAGTAAGTGTCTCTCAACGCAGCGACAGAAGCGTAACGAGTGGTCCTCTGAACTAAACCAGATATACGATGTATGCTAACCTTCCATGTATAGGCATACCTATTGCCTGATCAGGTGCATTTCACGCTTCTACGATTGAGTACGAAACTTCTTAACCTGATCGTCTTTCGAATTACGCCCTTCAAGGCACTCATCACTCTTCGAGCACGGTCGTATTGACTTTTTTCGGAAATAGCAGCATCAGCTTGAGAATGATCTATTATTTCCTTTCCCGGACCAACCTTCTAAAAGAAAACCCCTCATCTGCTTCATCTGTGTCGTCTTAAAAAGACTCAATATCGTAAACTTATGTGGACTTTTATTATCTAGCAGTTCCTGAGTCTCTGCCCTAAGAGTGAGTTTTGGCCTATGTTGAAAAGTCAGGACCAGTGACATATACTGTCTTTCTTTCAGCAGCATCTTGAATTATCAAGGATAAGCTAGATCACAAAGAGATAGGGGGAAAGAGGGTCCCCCTGTTTAAGTCCCCTTTCCGGTTTAAAGAAAGGAGTTACTTAACCAAAGCACAGAGAGACTAGTGGTTCTGAGACAGTTCATAACAGACTTAGTGAATTGAGAGGGGAATAAAAAGGAGACTTTGCTCAAGATACTCCCAATGGACCCAATCATAAGTCTTCTCAAGGTCATGTTTACGGCCATAAAGAAATCCAGCTTTGGATTTCCTAATTGAATGAAGAATTTCTTGGGCTATGAAGAAATTGTCACTGGTTTGTCTTTTGGGCACAAAACTAGCCTTCAGGGGACCTACAATGCTAGGAAGGAGGGGTCAATCCTCTTTCTTTTTTCTGTGTAAAAAATATTGTATTGTAGAGGACATTACAAAGGGATATAGGTCTTAATTGATAAACGGACTCTTGGTTAGCCCTTTCTGGGAATCGGAGAAATTAGGGTTTTGTTCAAATCCATCCTCCAACCCATCCCGCCCCAACGAAGATCTTGTTGATCATGTTAGAAAACAAAGGAAAGCACTTTCAAGAGATCCTAGGCCGAAAGCCATTTCTCGATAGTTTAGTGAGCCCCGTACTGTTTATCATCTGCGCAGCTTTATTCATTTCATTCCTCCAGCGGGTCACGAAAGCAGAGAGTGTCTCCTTTGGTTCTTGCTTAGTAGGCGAACATTCTCTCCGAGTCACATCAAACTCCGTATTATATTGATACTGCTTGATGAATTATGCACAGATCTTCTCCCAAGTGCTGATCCTGTCGGGTTCAAGGGTACTATACCACCCTTGCGCGGCACCAGTGAGGGTTGATGGGAAGCATTGGGCCAAACTATCTGCTGACAACTTCCATGGAGCCATGAGTCTCACATACATCCTTAAATGGGACCTTGGACAGCTGGTTCCATTAAACTGGTCCATCTTAGGCATCGCAGATTTCATGGGCAAGGTAGATTGAGTGTATGCGGGCCCAGTGATGTCTAGAAAATCCTCATCTTTATTCACGCAGCACACCTTCCATCTTCTCGACTTTCTGAGCCAAAGTGGGATCTGCAGGGGGTGCAACAGGCCTGGCTTCTTGTGCCGGTAATCCATACTGCTCGACGAGATCATAGGGATCATACTGGTAAGGTGGTGGGTCTTCCTCGGGAATGCTGCACAAAAGACGTGGGAGTTCAGATTGCCAATTCTTTTCAATCATGGTATGCAATTGAAATTCGTGTACATGAAGATGAAGGGAAGAAGTTTATTAGGCTTAGAGCTGAGATTAATGTAATGAAGCCTATCCGCCGAGGTGTGAAAGTCCAGGAAAAGCCTAAGGTTACCCGGCCTCGGGAGACAACAGATTTGATTCATGTCTCTGCAGCTGTATCTAGTGTGTCACGCTGGGAATTGATAAACGACTTTCTATCTCCGTTGAAGTGAAAGCTTACTTGATCGATGTATGGGATATACCTGAAAGGGCAGTGCCACAAGGCTGCTACGCACCTGCTACGCTTGTCCTAATCAAGCCAAGAATGCTCTGCTCTGCGCGCTATACTTTTGCTTTTTACCCGATCCCGGCATAGCGCTTTGCTTTCGGTTCTTCGGAGGAAACCTTACCAGACCACCACCCGACTTCGTTGCTTGTGTGCTTGGACATACATAGCCGAACAGGGCCTACAGAAGTCAACCTTTCTAAATGCACACGCTTTACTGTGCGGACGGAAAGCCCTCGATTAATGCTATGGCTAGAATAAGACAGCTTCGAAGACGAATAATGCTATGGCAAACCCTAAAACTCTTTTATCTGTCTTCCACCCCATTCTTTCCCTAAAAAGAGGGGTTCCACCGTCAACCTAAGTTAACTCTTTTTTTTTGGTACCCCAACTCAAAAGTTATCGTGTACTTCTTGTGTTTACAGCAAGATCTCTATCTAAGTGTTGACATCAAATTCCTTACGGCAGAGCCCGCTCTTGATGTAGAGGAATTGCTGGGCAGTTTCCTCAGCTAATTCAGAAGCCCTTCTTTCGATTGACTCAGCTACTGATACAGATGTTGGCTACTCACAGACATTCTCATATCATCTACTGGAAAGCTAGATGTTGGATGTGCAGATTTAGTTGAATATTCATAAGTAGCAGGGTACCTGTTCTTGAGTCATATCTGCTGTCTCGACTATACACACTATTTCCTATAAAAAAAAATTGGACAATGAAGTCCAAGCTTCGCTAAACGATACTCAAGAGATTCACCCTCTCCTGTTTCTAGGTTTACCAAATCCTCAACCATAAAAGGAATGATTTGTGAAAAGGAGCGGGTACCGGTCCCTCCGTATCAGAATAGGCATCCAATAATCAGGTAGTAAACAACAAGGGAATGTATTTTCCACTTCCTAGGTAAGACTAAGTAGGGGCGAACGAGCTTATCATGTAAATACTCCAATACATCATGATCAGTTCGTTCGAAA